AACAAAAACAAAAGCAAAGAATACAAAGAATTCATATTCAAAAAAAAAAATGAACAAAGAATTTCATTTTTTTTTATTTTTAAATAATTTGAATTTATATTAATATATATTAACTAATTTCTAGTTTTTAGAATTCAATTCTAATCTACTAATCTAATATTTATATATATATTATTTTTTTTTCTATTTTTCTATAGAATTTCTATTTATTTATAGAAAAAAATTTCTAATCAAATTTCATCAAATTTCAAATAAACAAAGTGATAATCTAATTGATTAGAATAAAAAAAAAAGAGAGTTCTTATTCGAACCGCCTCGTAATCTTTAACCAATTCTGCGCTTCAATATAATTCCCAGGAGTAAGCGCTATAGCCTGTTTCCAATATTCAGCGGCTTGGTCGAACCAAGCCTCCGCAATTTCAGAATCTCCCTGTCGAATGGCCTGTTCTCCACGGTCGGAATAGGCGGTCAATTCCTTCCCTTGGAACCGTACTTGAGAGTTTCCTAACTCATACGGCTCGGCAGTCAATTCTTTTGGTGTCTACCCTAGCCCTACCATATATCTAACTGAATGAGATTTCTCATAGATCTATTTGATTTTTCTCGGGTTAACGTTAAACAAAAAAGGTTAATTACATGAGTTTCAAACTTGACTTTTGATTCAATTAATAATCAGTTTTCTCTTTTCTCCTACCTTCAGAAAAAGAAAGCATAGGCATTTCGAAACTCTCATTAGAATTTTCTGAAAAGGTAACTATCTCGCTTTCATATTCTATAGAAATTTATATAGAATCCTTGAAAAAGACTTCTTCCTCATAAAAAAAAGACTTACTCTCTTTGGGATCTGATGCTACACCGCTGCTCAATACCTTAGGGGATCGGCTCTATTACATAAGTCGATTCCTCATTTTTATCTCATATCATGACATAAATAAGCAGTTCTTATTGTATCGCCCAAAACCTTGTAAATTGATCTTTACGGTGCTTCCACTATCAATTAGATCTTTTCTTTTATCCATAGAATAAAATATTTAGGCATATATATTTTTTCATATTTCGAAGTTTCTTTCTTTGCTACAGCTGATAAAAATCGTTTTTTGGACGATGCAATATGTAGAAATCCTACTTTTTTTCTAGTATTTATTGTCGTATTTGCCCTTTCCTTTTATTTCTTTCTATAGTGGAGATAGTCGCACGTAATGACAGATCACAGCCATATTATTAAAAGCTTGTGGTAAGAACGGGTTTCGCTCTAGTGCCCGAAAATAATATTCTAAAGCTTTCGTATGTTCGCCGTTACTTGTGTGGATAAGGCCTATGTTATAGAGTATATAGCTTCGATCATAGGGATCAATTTCGAGTCGCATAGCTTCATAATAATTCTGTAACGCTTCTGCATAATTGCCTTCGGATTGAGCCGACATTCGTTACGGTCGTCATTCAATTAAAAGAATTCTCCGTTCCAAAACCGTACGTGAGATTTTCACCTCATACGGCTCCTCCTTTATGTGCATAATGAAAATAATCCAGAATCCATGGAATTAAAAGAAGGACGAAATATTGTCATTATGAACTGAGCGGGGCTAATGTTTTTACAAGAAATCTCTAGCTAACCCTCTTGCAAAAGATCCTTTCTTAACATCAAGCGTGCTGGTACTAGATAAAAATGTAAACTCCAACAATTTCTTTGTTCTCAACGCCCTTTAATTTCCAGGAATTAGTCACTTCAACAATCTTCGATGGTTATATGGGTATCCAAAGTACGAACGAGATGGATGTTTGTTGTCCCAACCATTTCTTTTAGTACCGATCCCGATAAAGAAAAGGAGTGCTTTATAACAAAGTTTTTGTTTTGTTGATTCCTAGGCGTAGTGCTCCTTCCTTTATGCCGCCTATTGATACTAGTGTAGTAGGATTGAACCGCGATACAGATCTATGATCTATAGGTCTAACCTTTCGCTCAATACTAGAATCAACAATTCAAGCATCTGAGGTTGCATTAATCGGGGATACACGACAGAAGGAATTGCTTTATTTTATAAACTTCACCTTCAACCAGCGTCGATTTTTTGATTTCAATAGTCTTTTTTTATATTCCGAATCATGTGTCTTTTTCCTAAGGCTGAGGGCGGTAAAGTCAAAATAATAATAATCAAATCACACCATCTCTGTAATAAGTAAATGCCTCTTTTTCTCCTGAAGTTGTCGGAATTATTCGTAATAAGATATTGGCTACGATTGAAAAGGTCTTATCAATAAAATTTCCATTTATTCGCGATCTAGGCATAGGTAAAAAGAATCCATTCTATAACTCTTTTCATTACCTCTCGTGAGAAAATGATCTCACAAACAAAGGAAATGTACAGTACGAAATAACATAAAAAAAAGTAGACCTATTCAAAAAAGAAGGATATGACTTTCTACCTCAATTTTTTTTGTCGCTTTGACAGAAAAAAAATCAAAGAAATTATTCTAATTTCGTCGAAGTTGAAGAATCAAAGAATTTATTCTACGGATTAGGATAGATTTGGAAAATTTGAAAAGCTTTGATTCAATTTAAATTATGATATGATCAAAATAGGAAAAAGAATCGAATAATTGTTCTATGATGAAAATGAAAATAGAATAACTGTCCTTTTTGTCTTTCGTACATAGCAAGTATACACTATCTAATAAAAAAAAAAAAAATCCCCGGGATGCTTGCTTTAGGAATTTGTAATAGATCCACGGGGTAAAAGGTTGGTTTGGTTGTTGAGAGATCTAAAACTATAAAAGAATTTTCTAATTTTTATAGAATAGAAATGGAATTGAAGTCTAAAGAGAATTATGAGCTAAAGGTAATCATTATGTAGGAGAGATGGCCGAGTGGTTCAAGGCGTAGCATTGGAACTGCTATGTAGACTTTTGTTTACCGAGGGTTCGAATCCCTCTCTTTCCGTACCTTCACCTAATTCACCAATGTAACTAACCGCAATGTATCAAATACAAATAAGAACGGATACAAAAAAATAGTTAGACTTTTCTTTGATATAGATTCTTTTTTTTGATGTTGTTTGATATAGATTCTCTATTCCTAATTTATGTGATACAAAAAAGAAAATACTGTAAAAAGCAGACACAGAATGGAAATTTTCATAAAAGATATGATACATGAATAGGATAGAAATCCCCGAATTAAATCCTTTGCCTTCCTTTCCTTATTTACTTAACCTTAACTTAGGCAAAAGGGAGGGGTGCAAATTTGTAAAACCCCCCTTTTTTTTTTATTTTATTTTAGTTAGGGTTAAATCTGACGAGAATAATATTCTACGACAAGCAATTCATTTATTTTCAAACCGACCCATTTCCTATCTATTATTTGATTGACTAATCCTTTATATTGTAATGTGTGAAGGGTCAAATGTTTTGGTAATTCCTTATGTTTGGATGAATCCAGATAATTTTGAATCAGAGCTCGAGATTTTTTTTCATCCTTCACTGAAATAATATCTCGGGGTTTGCAGCGATAATTTGGTATATCTATTATACGACCATTAACTAAAATATGTCTATGGTTAACTAATTGGCGGGCTTGAGGAATAGTCGAAGCCATGCCCAATCGAAAAAGGATGTTATCCAAACGCATTTCAAGTAATTGTAGCAAAACCGGACCGGTTGGCCCTTTTGCTTTTCCGGCAATATGAACGTATTTAAGTAATTGTCGCTCTGTAAGACCATAATGAAAACGCAATTTTTGTTTTTCTTTTAAACGAATAGAATATTGAGAGTTTTTCCGGGGGCGCCATTGATTTCTAAGTCTAAGATCGCTTCCGGCTCTAGGGTTTTTACTAGTTAGTCCTGGTAAAGCTCCCAGACGGCGTATTTTTTTGAAACGAGGTCCTCGATAACGTGACATAAAGACTCCTTATTTATTTTATAAATTTGATTGAAATTTCATAAATAAAAAAATGAAAACTGAACTAAATGAAGCGAAATCCCATGAAATGAAGTATTGTACTACAAACAAATAGGAATGAGATGAATTAGATCAATCTACATATTTTTTTTTATTGATTTTTTTGTTTGTATTTTTTGATTGTATAGATATACAATCAAAAAATACAAATCTATTTATTAGATAACTTCTATATATTGATATAGAAATAGAAAGTTAGAAATAGAAAATATAGATAATTTATATAGATAAATAAAACCAAAAGAAAACCCTTTCTTTTTTTTGTTCTTGATTTATTCTCCAAAGAAAAGATATAACTCCGCCATTCAGAATTGGAAGTTTCTAAGACATAATAAAGAGATTTTTGACCTTTGGAAAAAAAAAGATGAAGAAGCTCTTTCAATCTTCTTTGATTTCCAAAAATCTTATCAATCATGTAAAAAATAAAACAAATAGAAAAAGCCGGCTATCGGAATCGAACCGATGACCATCGCATTACAAATGCGATGCTCTAACCTCTGAGCTAAGCGGGCTTAAATAAAAGAAATTTTGCATACATGGGAATTAGGAAAACTCTTAGGATTTTATCTATTAACGATAACTTCTATTTTATTTAAATGTTAAATAACAATCAAATTGAATAATTTCAAATTGAATTTCTTTCGTTAGATTTAGTTTAGAGTTCTAAATCAAATCTATAAATAGAATCTACTAATTAGATTAGTAAGTGAGGATCCTTTTAGAGATTTTTTTAAATTTCTAATGCTCTAATTATTTTATATATTATAAGTCTAAATAATTAAAGTCTAAATACTCAATCTAAATGATTCAACTTTTTTTTAGACTTTAGACTAAATAATTAGAAATAGAAAATAATAAATAGAAATAAATGGAATAATTAGTTAGAACTAGAATACTATAAATGATAAAAATGCTAAATCAAATTTCTATTTTTAATTATGTTATGATATGGTTATATAGAGGGTCTTGCTCAAATGTGTCTAAGAAAAAAAGGGGGGGGATCAAAATCAAAATGAAATGAAAGAGGCAACCAAAATAAAGGCAA